AGGTACAAAGACAAACAAGTCCAGATTAAGTTCTTGCTCCTATTTTTATTTTACCCTAACCCAGTCTTAAAAGACTTAATCCCATTGATTGAATTTCATTAGTACTAAGAACTCCCTCTTGTTTAGAATTCAGAAATCCACAGAAAATGAATAATTGGGATAGGGAATATTGGTTCTTTCGCATTTCGATTCAAAATCAGAAACATGAATCACATTCTATCCAATATTAGACCTTTAAACAGAACGTTGTTCAAAAAAGCAATCTTTATTCTGATAGAATGGATATGCTCTGGGACGGAAGGATTCGAACCTCCGAATAGCGGGACCAAAACCCGTTGCCTTACCACTTGGCCACGCCCCAATTTCTATTGGACACTAATAAAGAATAATATTGTTCTTGGTTGTTCGTCAATTTCAGTCCAAATATCTATAAAATAGATTAGATTTTTTTTAGAATTTTTATACATGTAGGTATAGAATTTACCTGAATTTATTGATCATTACATAGAATTCAATTAAGATATTGTATGAAAGTATAATTTCTTCTATTCTCTGTTGAGAATTGGAGGAGTTTTGATTGGGTGGATTCAAAGAAAAAGAAGGATCTTTTTGTCAACCTTACTTTCTTCATTTTTCCTTATATCAATAACTCAATCAAAATGCAATTATCTCCAAGAACAAAATGTCTGTTATGCTTAATATCTTTAGTTTAATCTGTATCTGTCTTAATTCTACTCTTTATTCGAGTAGTCCTTTCTTGGCCAAATTGCCCGAGGCCTATGCTTTTTTGAATCCAATCGTAGATATTATGCCAGTCATACCTCTACTCTTTTTTCTCTTAGCCTTTGTTTGGCAAGCTGCTGTAAGTTTTCGATGAGATCTTTAATACTATCGTAGAAAAGTCATGATTTATTCAAGAAAAAAAAAAATTCTAACAATTGATAAGATCAGATAAGTCTTACAGTATCAATCCTCGATTCAAAATTGAAATTCGTGGATAGCTGCGATAAATCCGACTCATCCCATTTTCCCATTCGGACCCCTTTCCAGTGAAAGACCTTATCCTATTAGGGTCCCCCACAATATCTAATTGTGGGTATGAAATAAGTTTTTGTTTGGTAATGTAATGAAGGACTCTTCTTACAAATGAAATGAATTTTCATTTCTGAAAATTATTTTCTATTTCTAGAAAGCACTTCATTTCTTGGTGTCAAAACACGATATGTGGTATAAAAATAGAGGATCTATTCTCTTTTTTTTTCAAAAAATGATCTTGGAGCTTGTGTAATGCTTACTCTCAAACTCTTCGTTTACACAGTAGTGATATTCTTTGTTTCTCTCTTCATCTTTGGATTCCTATCTAATGATCCAGGACGTAATCCTGGACGTGAAGAATAAAATAAAAAATCAGTTTTCCTTGCTTGATTTTTAAATTTTCTTAGGATTTTTTCTATTCCACGCGTTTAACTAGAAAAAAGTTTGCAAAATTGGAAAGATAAATCAAATATCAAGTGATCAACGGAAACGGAAAGAGAGGGATTCGAACCCTCGGTACGAAAAACTCGTACAACGGATTAGCAATCCGCCGCTTTAGTCCACTCAGCCATCTCTCCCAATTGAAAAAGATAATTACTATGTTACATTACATATAATCTAAGGATTCAAAAATTCGTTCTTTCTCTGTCTTTATTATATAACGATGTACAATTTTTATCAGCAATTCTATTTAGATAAAGTAAGGACGCGAAAGATTCAAAAGATACAAACAATAGAAAGAAAACTAAAGAAGACCTCTTTGCTTTGATTTTGTTCGAAAGGGCCTTTTTATTTCCATGGCCTGGCCTGGTCAGTACCTAGCCGGGCCTTTTTTTTTGTTTCAACGAATCCTAAATAAAATGATTTATCTGATTTGAAAACAAAAATGGTTGAACAACAAAAAAAAAGAAGAAGGACTTTGTGTCATTTCTTATTATTCTTTCTTCTTTTTTGATTGACTTTACTACCTTAGGGGAATCAAAAAAGAAAACTATGAATTCTTACACACAATGCATTTTTATGTTATAATTTCAATGGTTTGTTTTGGCGAGCCCTATCTATCAAAACTCCTCCAGCAAAAGAAAAGAGAGAACTTAGTTATTTAAATAAAGCCCCTTTCTTTTCGGAATCTCATTTTTTCATGATTCTTTTCTAATCCTATCTTGATTACGTCCAATTCCCCTCTTCGACAAAATCGACAAAAGGTCCATTTGTATACAATAATCGCATTGTAGCGGGTATAGTTTAGTGGTAAAAGTGTGATTCGTTCTATTAACCCCCTTAATAGTTAAGGGGTCTTTCGGTTTGATTCATATTCCGATCAAAAACTTTATTTCTTAAAAGGATTTAATCCTTTACCTCTCAATGACAGATTCGAGGAACAATATACATTATCGTGATTTGTATCCAAGGTTACTTAGAAATTGAAAAATTGGGTTATGAAATTGCGAAACATAATCTTTGA